AATAAAGTAATAAAAACAAGATCAAAAACGGCATAGAAAAGGACTTTCTTTTTCAAGCCTTACCCATTAATGTAATGTAACATGGTAATTCTCTTTTTTCGATTGGGAGAGATGGCTGAGTGGACTAAAGCGTCGGATTGCTAATCCGTTGTATGAGTTTTTCGTACCGAGGGTTCGAATCCCTCTCTTTCCGGTTCTGTTAATAACCTTTAATAACTTTTTCTTTTTTATCTTTCAAATTTCTTAAAGAATTCTATTTAAATTAAATATAAAAAGACAAAAAATGTTAAGAACATTAAAAAATAAAGCAAGGAATTTGGGTTTTATTCTTCACGTCCAGGATTACGTCCTGGATCATTAGATAAAAATCCGAAGATGAAGAGAGAAACAAAGAATATTACTACTGTGTAAACAAAGAATTTAAGAGTAAGCATTAGATAATCTCCAAGATCTTTTTGGGGTTTGCAAAAAAAAAGAAACTAGATTCCCCTTTTTATATCACATATTCTATTTTCACACCAAGAAACGAAGCGGTTTCTAGAAATTTAGAGAAATATAGAAATAGAATAAATTTCGAAAAATAGATTTGTAATAAGAATCAAGTCTTTCATTCTCAAATTTTTTTTTTCATACCTCTTTCATACCTACAATTAGATATATTATGGGGAACCCAATGAATGGGGTCTCTTTCGATCGAATGGAAAAGCAATCAGAATGAGGAAATGGGGTAATCCATATTTTTCCCATCTATACAAAAATTTCAATGTTTGAATTAAGGATTTTTATTAGAATTAGAAGACTTATCTTATCTTAGAAATTGTTAGAATTTTTTCTCGAATAAATCATGAATTCTTCTAGGACAGTATTCAAAATCTTATCGAAAACTTACAGCAGCTTGCCAAACAAAAGCTAATAGAAAAAAAAACAGAGGGATTACTGGCATAACATCTACTATTGGATTCAAAAAAGCGTATGCTTCCGGCAATTTTGTAAACAAAAAACTGCTTGAATAAAGGGCAGAATTAAGACAGATACAAATTAAACTAAAAATATTAAGCATAACAAACATCTTTTTCCTAAAGATAATTGTATTTTGACTTTTGACCGAGTTATTTATATCCCATTCCCATTGATATAAAATGGATATTTCAAGTAAGGTAGACTAAAAACTTGAAACTCATCCACCCAATCAAAAATCCTTCAATTCTCAATTTAAAAAAGAAAAGAATAGAAGAAATCCTATTTTCATACAATATATTAATGGAATTCTAGATTATGATCAAGAAATTTCGTTTAATTCGATATTTACACATATTCAGAGATATTTGGCCGGTAATTGACGACGAACCAATATTAAGACTAATATTAATATTAATATTCGATTTCATTAGTGTTAAATCGAAATAGAAATGGAAATGGGGCGTCGCCAAGCGGTAAGGCACCGGGTTTTGGTCCCGCTATTCGAAGGTTCGAATCCTTCCGTCCCAAAGCATATTGCTTAACTATATTATATAGTTAAATAATATAAATAAAGATAAAGATTTTCCAAATAAAAGTTGTCTTTTTAAACAACCCTTTGTTGAAGATTTAACAGTATAATAAGTGAAATTCTTCTTTATTTATTTTTTAATGACTTTTCTCGAAATCATCCCTTTTTCACAAATTCACAAAGGATTGCATGTTCAAATAAAATAATAGTAATTAAATCGATTTTTTTAAGGAAAGGCGGAAACGTTGATCAAAAGAATTTGAATAAAAAAAGGATTCTTTTTCGTTATAAAAAAAAATATGAAATATGATAAGGCATTTCATGTTAGAAAAAAAGCTATTCCTGGAATATGAATAGAATAGAGAAGGAAATCGGAAATAATAGATAAAATGGTTATACTTATACAAAGATATATGTATAGATATCTATGTATATGGGTAGAAATTACCTATATCCTCTTTTGAATATTTCATTAATTACTAATTCCATTTCAATTGTCTTTAATAAAAGATAAAGAAAAGTTCCATCAAAATCCTTGTCCTCTTGACAATATCATGAAAAATTCTTCTGGAAGATAGAGGTCGATAAAAGGCCCCTAGAAAGATATAATAAGTTTTATCCTCCTCCAACTTGATAAAAATGATTTGAAGTTCTGGTTATGTATATAGAATTAGATAAAATTAGAATGTCAACGAAATCCATAAAATCATCAAATTAATTAGAGTCAATTAGACTATGATTTCCATTTTTTTTAGTCTTATGGATAGAAATTCAGACTGACGAAGATTCAGATGGATGGAACAAACCAAGTAATTAAATGAAGTAATTTAGCCTTAAATTTGGAAAATTTGACATTATCTTCAATGTGTTCTTTTTCATTGTTTGGGCTTTCTTAGTCTCCGTATATTGAGATTGAATATTGAATAATCCTGATAAATTTTTCCAAATTCTTTCTGAATTTTCTTTTTCTACTTACGGTTTTTTATTTGTATCTATGTAGATAGTCTCTATGTAGTGTCAATCCAAGTCCTGAGTTTTTATTAGAAGTTTTTTGATTTTGTATTTTACTGATATTCTATATAGTGTTCCACGTAGTGTTTTTTTTTTTTTTTATTATGCATTTAATTTTGATTCTTTATTATTCTATTATTATTCTATAATAAATTGATAGATAGTCAATTTCATTTTTGAAAATGGAATGAATTTGAGTTCATTCTTTTGTTTTATTCATTCTGTCTTTTTTCTTAACACATTTACATTCATATTGACAACAATGTATCAGATAGATATAATCCAATCTGGGTAATTGGATCTATTTGTGGATCCATTTTTCCCTATTCCATAGCTTTGCTTTTTTTCTTCATTCAAATACAACTAAAATGATGGGGTTGCCAAAATTTCTGTGATACAATTTTTATTGAAATTTTCAATAATATTAAGAAGGCTTTTGTTCGAATAGTTTAGTTATATCCATATGTCTATTCAATAAATTAATAAAAAGAAATAGAAAAAAAAGAAACCTTAAGCAATGTGTCAAGCAATGAATAGCGTAAGAAATAATTTATTTTCTATCAATTTTGAACCTATATTTAAATTTTTATTTGAGAACTTTTTCCTATTCTTTTTTTAGATTATCCTTTTATATTATCTTATATTATCCCTTTTTTTTTGTTCAAGATCGATTAGAATTTCTTTTGTGTTCATTTCTTGCTAGTTTAATTTTTTGATTGTGTCGTACCATTCAATCGTTTTATTTATTTTGATTTTTATTCGATCTCCATAACTTAATTATTTTATTTGGGTTGCTAACTCAATGGTAGAGTACTCGGCTTTTAAGTGCGACTAACAGCTTTTACGCATTTGTATGAAGAAAGGGTTCGTCCATACCATGGGTATGGTTTGTAAGACTATGACTGATCCTAAAAGGAATGAGTGGAAAAAATAGCATGTCATATTAATATTAATGAAGAATTCTGAGAATATTTTATTCTTACCAGACCGATTCCAAACTCTGTTTGAATTATTTGTGTAGAACATAACAAAATGAATCAAAGGTGGGTCGAGTTAAAGTGAATATTAATAAATAAATGGACAGAGCTCCACGGCTCGAATTCGAAATTAATTCGAAATTTTAGGGGAACAAAAAAGAAAGGAGCTCTCGTTCTTAATTTGAATGATTTTCCAATTTCATTCTTAATTCGATGTTAAAAATCGATTAGTGCCTGATGAGGAAAACCCCAATGCATTTTCAATTTTTTGAATGAGTCCTAACTATTAGCCATTTTACGCCAGCAGGGTGGCTGAATGTGTAGAAGAAAGAGTATATTGATAATCAAAAATTTTCCAAAATCAAAAGAGCGATTGGTTTGAAAAAGTAAAGGATTTCTAATCATTTACATCGATAAAAAGAAAGGATAGAGAGTCCGTTGATGCTTTTACCTATTTCTGAGGTATCTATTATACCATTTTGTTTGTATGATATCGCACTATGTATCAGTTAATAACCCAAGAAATCGCCTATCTTTGCTTCAATCTTTGCTTCAATCTTTGCTTCAATCAAATCGAATTGAAAATGAAAATAGAGAAATATCAAAGATATTTCGAACTAGATAGATCTCAAAAAAACGACTTTCTATACCCACTTATGTTTCGAGAGTATATTTATACCCTTGTTCATGATCCTGGTTTCAATAGATCGATTTTATTCGAAAATAGGGCTTATGATAATAAATTTAGTTTACTAATTGTAAAACGTTTAATTGCTGGAATATATCAAAAGAATCTTTTTATTTTTTCTTTTAATGATTCGAACAAAAATCGATTTGTTAGGTACAACAACAAATTGTATTCGAAAATGATATCAGAAGGCTTTTCAGTCATTGTGGAAATTCCATTTTCCCTACAATTAGTATCTTCTTTAGAAAAGTTAAAAATAGTAAAATCTCATAATTTACGATCAATTCATTCAATATTTTCTTTTTTAGAGGGCAAATTGTCGCATTTAAATTATGTGTTAGATGTACTAATACCTTATCCCATCCATCTAGAAAAATTGGTTCAAACTATTCGTTACTGGGCGAAAGACCCCTCCTATTTCCATTTATTACGACTCTTTCTTCACGAGTATGGGAATTGGGACCCGTTTATTATTTCAAAGAAATTTAGTTCCATTTTTGCGAAAAGTAATCCAAGATTTTTCTTATTCCTATATAACTCTTGTGTATATGAATACGAATCCGTCTTCTTTTTGCTTCGTAACCAATCCTCTCATTTACGATCAACATTTTATCGGGCCTTTCTTGAGCGAATATTTTTCTATGGAAAAATAGAATATTTTGCAGAAGTCATTGCTAATGATTTTGGGGCCACCCTATCCTTGTTCAAGGAGTTTTTCACACATTATATTAGATATCAAGGCAAATCCATTCTGGCTTCAAAGAATCCCGCTCTTCTGATAAAAAAATGGAAATATTATCTTGTCATTTTATGTCAATGTCATTTTGATGTATGG